AGTAGCTACAACCGTTTTTTTGATTGGTACTGCAGTAGCCCTTTGGTTGGGTATTGGAGCAACATTACCTATTGATAAATCTCTAACTTTAGGTCTTTTTCAAATTGATTCCACCGTGAAATAAAATATCACAACGTATCTTTCTAGGGAAGTGAATCTTCCCTAGATACGTTTATTCCAGTTAATTCTGAATCTATATTAAATATAATATACGGATCGTGCTGAATAAATTTAAGCAAAAAAAAAAAGATGAAATCATTCCAATTCCAATGGACTTCAACAAATAAAAAACTTATTCTTAGGTAAATCAATTACGAAATGTTTTTGTATAATGACCAATATCTGTTTTACATCTTCTATGCGAAAATGTTCAATTTTCATAAGATCTTCTTGACTCTTATTCAAAAGGTCTAATAATGTATGTATATTGGACCTTTTGAGGCAATTATAGGTCCTCGAAGGCAATTCTAATTGGTCAATAAAAAAACATTTCAATTCGATTTCTTTTTTTTTTCTTAGTTTATCCAATCCATCATGAAAAGTGAAAAAGGGTAAAGTAACCCTATTTTGATTGTCCTCTACATTTTTATCTTGTTCTTCTGCATGTAGAAACGGAATAAATAAATCAATCAAATTACGGGAGGCTTCGTAAAGTGCTTCTTTAGGAGTTAAACTTCCATTCGTCCATATTTCGAGAAAAAGTATCTCTTGTTTTTCATTCCCATTACTATAAGAATGAATACTATGATTTGCATTTCGAACAGGCATGAATACAGCATTTATTGGATAACTTCCTTCTTCACCGTTATTGGGTGTTTTCATACGATATCCTCGATTACTCTCGATTTGTAATCCAATACAAAAATCAATTGGTTCCGTCAGGCTAGCTATATGCTGTGTAGTATCAACGATTTCCACAGAAGGTGGTGAGATGATGTCTTGAGCAGTTACATATCCAGGACCCTTGACGCAAATAGATGCGTCGCGAGTTCCATACAGATTACTTTTCAATACAATTTCTTTCAAATTCATTAAAATTTCATGTACGGATTCTTCAATACCTTCTATGGTAGAATATTCATGTGGTATCTTTTCAGATTTTGCGCGTGTAATACATGTTCCTTCTATTTCTCCAAGCAAAGCCCTTCGCATCGCAATCCCTATTGTATCAGCTTGACCTTTCATAAGCGGAGACAAAATAAAACGTCCATAATAAAAACGCTTACTGTCTTCTCTTGATTCAACACACTTCCACTGTAGTGTCCGAGTAGATACTGCTACTTCTTCTCGAAACATAGTCATATTATTTGATCCGATCATTTAATCATTTCTTTCTCTTGAAATTCGTTCAATTCTCAATTCTTATTTCTATATACTATATACGCCTTTTTTTAGGAGGCCTACACCCATTATGTGGCATAGGGGTTACGTCTCTGACAAAACTTAATAGTATACCACTTCTACGAATGGCTCGTAGTGCTGCATCTCTTCCAAGACCAGGACCCTTTATCATAACTTCTGCTCGTTGCATACCCTGATCTACTACTGTACGAATAGCGTTTGCGGCTGCGGTTTGGGCAGCAAACGGCGTCCCTCTTCTTGTGCCCTTGAAGCCGCAAGTACCGGCGGAGGACCAAGAAACAACCCGACCCCGTATATCTGTGATTGTTACAATGGTATTGTTGAAACTTGCTTGAACATGAATAACCCCTTTTGGTATTCTACGTCCAGTCTTACGTGAACTAATGCGCCCACTCCTACGCGAGCCAATTCTTGTTATGGTTTTTGTCATATTTTATCATCTCCTAAATATGAGTCAGAAATATACGTATATTTTATTTTCATGTCAAAATGGGTCCTTTATTTGTTTGTGTATTGAGTCCTTTGGAGAGTCTCTAAAAAAAAAAATTATCCCTGTCTCTGTTTATGCCTCGGGTTGAAACAAATTACTATAATTCGTCCCCGCCTGCGGATCAGTCGACATTTTTCACAAATTTTACGAACGGACGCCCTAATTTTCATATTTTTTTTCTCCTTAATTTTATTTTAATTTTGAATCTACTCCTTCGAAGAAAAGAAAATAAGTCTCTTGAAATTTTTAACCTCCGATTGTATCCGAACGAGAGGAATGTTGAAAAGTCACTACGAACCCGAAACATACCATTGGAAAGTGATTCAGTAATTAAACCTTCATGAATCCATTTTTGTTCTTTCATTCCAGGTAACCCCTTTAATTATCAACTCATGGAGTAGGAGTGATATTAGACAACCCTTCCTCTTTTTTTTCAAAAAAAAAATAGGAAGTTTTCCTACGGATGCAATTCGTAGATCATAAAGATCACCATATATATAACAAAATTTCTCCCCCGATTCCTTCTAGTCGAGCCTCTCGGTCTGTCATTATACCTCGAGAAGTCGAAAGAATTACAATACCCATTCCTCCTAAAATCCTAGGAATTCGTTGATGGTTGGAATAGATTCGTAGGCCGGGTCGGCTGATACGTTTTAAAACAGTTCTATATGGCCCTTTTCTATTCCTTCTATGTCGCAGAGTTGAAACCAAGAAATATTTCTTGCTTACTCGATGTTTTCTCACATTTTCGATAAAGCCTTCGCGTAGAAGTATTTTAACAATGTTTTCAGTGATATTTGTAGATGCTATTCGAACCGTTCCTTTTTTATCCATGTCAGCATTTCGTATAGAAGTTATTATTTCGGCAATAGTGTCCCTACCCATGATGAACTATAATTATTGGTGCCTCCGGGTTTTTATATAATCAGCATGCTCTACTCTTTTTTTTTCATGAATTATTAAAGGTATATGCGTGAGAAACAATCTACTAATGCATTCTACTAATTAATGGAATCTAATTCAGTTCAGATATCTTACTATGAACCTCCCTTTTTTTATGTTTTATTATGTTTTCATCTATTAGTATTTATTTAGAATCTATTTATAATACCTCAGGAGCTAATGAGACTATTTTAGTAAAATTCAACTGTCTCAATTCCCGAGCGATCGCACCAAAAACTCGAGTTCCTTTGGGATTTCCTTCTTGATCAATGACAACTGCTGCATTGTCATCATATTGTATTATCATACCATTGTCACGTTTGAGTTCTTTACATGTACGTACAATTACAGCTCTGATCACTTCTGATCTTTGTAGAGGCATATTGGGAACTGCTTCTTTGATTACAGCAACAATAACGTCACCAATATGAGCATATCGGCGATTACTAGCTCCTATGATTCGAATACACATTAATTCTCTAGCCCCGCTGTTGTCCGCTACATTTAAATAGGTCTGAGGTTGAATCATATCATTCTTATTATTTTTCTCTTTTTTCTTTCAATGCTAACTAACTAAAGGGCGAAGAAAAAAAGAAGAAAGATTGTTTGTCCAGAAATAAAAAAACTGCGGTTTTTTCATCACAAGGCCCCTTTCCTTTCGTTCCATATCCCTATCCCGCAATAACGAATTGAGTTCGTATAGGCATTTTGGACGCAGCTATAGAAATAGCTTCTCTGGCTACAATTTCTGATACTCCACCCATTTCATAAAGTATTCGACCCGGTTTAACGACGGATACCCAATATTCGGGAGATCCTTTCCCCGAACCCATACGTGTTTCGGTAGGCCTTACTGTAACAGGTTTGTCTGGAAATATACGTACCCATATTTTTCCACCACGACGCGCATATCGTGCCATGGCTCGTCGCCCCGCTTCTATTTGTCTAGATGTGATCCAAGCGGGTTCAAGTGCCTGAAGGGCGTATCCGCCGAAACAAATTCGATTGCCTCGATAAGATATTCCCTTCATTCTTCCTCTATGTTGTTTACGAAATCTGGTTCTTTTGGGGTTATAGTTGATGGTTGTTTCTCAATGCCATCTCTACTGCAGAACTGGACATGAGAGTTTCTTCTCATCCAGCTCCTCGCGAATGAAACGATTAAATAATATTGTATATATTTTGAATTGAATGAATAATGAATCATGGAATTTTTTGAGATATAATCTGTCACGTACACGTAGGAATAAAATAAAATGATAAATTCCATTTTATAATTAATGAATCTTCATTTATTTTTACCTTTATTTTATTTATTTTTATTGAATTGCCCAAAACTTAGCAATCCAGTAAGGCTTTCGCGGGCGAATATTTGCTCTTTCAACATCCCTTTCATTCGTAGGGGCGTTCCATGACCTATCAGAATAAATGAATTGGTTCTTGGCTCGTTCCGCCATCCCACCCAATGAATCATTAGGATTCGTTTTCAAGGGAATCTTCCTCAGTCACAGGTTCTGTCGTTCCCATCGCTTCTCGATTAATGACTAGGCCCGAACTCTGCAATGGAGCTCCTAATAAAATTTGTTCCTGAATCAATCTTCTCAGTCTTTATTGACTCGGCGCTCTTTATTCTTTTTTATTTTTCGTATAAATTGTATTCATATTCATCGAATCTAATTATTAATTATGGACGAATACATTAATGCTTTATTACATTGCCTTTTATAAGATAGTTCATAGACCATACATATTGGAATCATATATCATTGCTATTCTTTTTCTTTCTTTCTCTCACCCCTCCATTTATCCATATCCCTTTGTTTTTGCTTCACAACCTTATAGATTGATTTTTCTTTTATGTAAAAAAAAATGCTTCAGTTGCTACAACAATATGATCAATACATCATATAGCGACTGGTTCCTTGGATCCAGATAATACGAAGCAATGAGCTGGTTATTAGTTATATAGTTATTAGTTCATACTAGGGGATGGCCCTTTGTTTTTTAATCCTAACCTAACTCTAAATAAAAAACCAACGAGTCACACACTAAGCATAGCAATTATATGGAGATGGAGTCAATCGAATTGTTATTCAACCCTATAGAATTAAGAATTCGAAAAAATTCTCATTTTTTTGATTGAACGGAAAAAAATGAACGAGTTTGTGATTTTTTATTCAATTGCCGGATGGATGGAACAGAAAGA